CAGAAGCAATAACGGTAAATGCACCAGAATTCTTAGAAAATATTCAAATACCTCAAAGAGCCAGCTATATTCGGGTAATTATGTTAGAATTGAGCCGTATAGCTTCTCACTTGTTATGGCTTGGGCCTTTTATGGCGGATCTCGGCGCACAGACTCCTTTTTTCTACATTTTTAGAGAAAGAGAATTAATATATGATCTATTTGAAGCTGCTACAGGTATGCGAATGATGCATAATTACTTTCGTATCGGAGGAGTAGCTGCCGATCTACCTTATGGATGGATGGATAAATGTTTGGATTTCTGTGATTATTTTTTACGAGGAGTTGTTGAATATCAACAACTTATTACACGGAATCCCATTTTTTTAGAACGAGTTGAAGGAGTAGGTTTTATTAGTGGGGAAGAAGCTGTAAATTGGGGCTTATCGGGACCAATGTTACGAGCTTCTGGAATACAATGGGATCTTCGTAAAATTGATCCTTATGAGTCTTACAATCAATTCGATTGGCAAGTCCAATGGCAAAAAGAAGGAGATTCGTTAGCTCGCTATTTAGTACGAATTGGTGAAATGAAGGAATCCATCAAAATTATTCAGCAAGCTGTAGAGAAAATTCCTGGGGGCCCTTATGAGAATTTAGAAGCCCGACGCTTTAAAGAAGCAAAGAATTCAGAATGGAATGATTTTGAATATAGATTTCTTGGTAAAAAATCTTCCCCAAATTTTGAATTATCAAAGCAAGAGCTTTATGTAAGAGTAGAAGCACCAAAAGGTGAATTAGGAATTTATCTGGTAGGAGATGACAGTCTTTTTCCCTGGAGATGGAAAATTCGTCCACCCGGTTTTATTAATTTACAAATTCTTCCTCAGCTAGTTAAAAAAATGAAATTGGCTGATATCATGACGATATTAGGTAGTATAGATATTATTATGGGGGAAGTTGATCGTTGAAATGATAATAGATAGGGTAGATGTAGAAACTATCAATTCTTTTTCAAAATCGGAATTATTAAAAGAAGTCTATGGACTGATATGGCTTCTACCTATTTTGACCCTCCTACTGGGAATCACAATAGAAGTACTTGTAATTGTGTGGTTAGAAAGAGAAATATCCGCATCGATACAACAACGTATTGGTCCTGAATACGCCGGCCCCCTAGGACTGCTTCAAGCTATAGCAGATGGAACTAAGCTGATTTTTAAAGAGGATATCCTCCCATCTCGAGGAGAAATTCCTTTATTTAGCATTGGACCCTCTATAGCAGTCATATCCGTTTTATTAAGTTTTTTAGTTATCCCCTTTGGATATCATTTTGTTTTAGCTGATCTTAGTATTGGTGTTTTTTTATGGATTGCCATTTCAAGTATTGCTCCTATTGGTCTTCTTATGGCAGGATATAGCTCAAATAATAAATATTCTTTTTCAGGTGGTTTACGAGCAGCTGCTCAATCTATTAGTTATGAAATACCATTAACTTTTTGTGTACTAGCAATATCTCTACGTGTGATTCGTTAAAAAAGAGCTTTTCCTCTAAAATCCATTGAATACTTATCTTCCTTTTCTTATTCTGTATGCAGGTCGATAAGTTAAACTAGATAGCTATATGAGTGAAACAAAACAGCTTATTAATTTGTAGTAAAAATAAACAATCTCATTTACTACGTACAAGAAAAGTTGAAGCAAACATAAGTAGTATAAACTCTTTACCCCAAGATTGAGATTGTTTGATTAGTCATCATATCTTGAAGCGGGCAAGAATAAAAGATTCCCAATATGGAATTCCATTACTCGAATATTTCTAGTTATTACTAGAACTTATAACCATATAAACGAATCTATAAAAAGTTAGTGAGGGATTAGGAACACTAAAGTACATAAAGGATTAGTAATGAGAGAAAAAAAATCATTAGAAATTTTTCCTCATAAAAGGAATCATAATAAGGACTTGAAATTCGTGGAAATGATCAAGTAGTACTTTCTTCGGATTCCGATCCAGAGTATATTCCGATTCACTTGTTAAGGAAATAGCTATCAAGAACGAATTAACCCTTTATTTCTTTTTTCTTTTTAAGTACCCCCTTACCCGGGAAAGAAGAATAGGACAAAAGATATGTAATGCAATACAATATAAAAAAAAAGATCTTTATTTATTCTTTCTTTTATATATTCATACAGAATTGAGTTCGTTCTGAACTAATATCCAATTCTTTTCATTTATTAATTGCTATAACGAGTGTTTTATTCCCATATTAAGTTATTACTGAACAAGAAAAAACTGTCATTTTATTATATAAAGGATAAGATCAATTCGGAAGCGCTTTTTTATTATTTTAGCAGACGGAATTGCTTTGGTCTAATTTAGGACTTTACAATCAATTTTATCTTACCCAATTCGATCTACACCCGAGGGATAAGATCGAAAAGAAATAATCCTTTTTTCTGATCATAGAGGAGCCGTATGAAGCTAAGGTTTCATGTACGGTTTTGGAATAGCGGTGGGAGCTGTGATGTTATCATCGACTATGATTATCTAACAGTTCAAGTACAGTTGATATAGTTGAAGCACAGTCAAAATATGGTTTTTTTGGGTGGAATCTTTGGCGCCAGCCTATAGGTTTTCTAGTTTTTTTAATTTCTTCTTTGGCAGAATGTGAAAGATTACCCTTTGATTTACCAGAAGCGGAGGAAGAATTAGTAGCGGGTTATCAAACCGAATATTCCGGTATTAAATATGGTTTATTTTATCTTGCTTCTTATCTAAATTTATTAGTTTCCTCTTTATTTGTAACTGTTCTCTACCTAGGCGGGTGGAATTTTTCTATTCCCTATATATCCTTTTTTGGTTTTTTCCAAATGAATACAATTTTGGAAATCATAATGGGTATCCTTATTACATTAACTAAAGCTTTTTTATTTCTCTTCATTTCTATCACAATAAGATGGACTTTACCCCGTATGAGAATGGATCAGTTATTAAATCTTGGATGGAAATTTCTTTTACCTATTTCCCTGGGCAATCTCTTATTAACAACTTCTTCCCAACTGGTTTCACTATAAATAAGATAATACAATAACAGTAAGAATATCTTCAACACTAAAATTCTCGCAAACAAGAGAAAGAAACATACCTTTTTCATAGATATTTAGAATATGTTCCCTATGATAACTGGGTTCATTAGTTATGGTCAACAAACAATACGTGCCGCAAGATACATTGGTCAAGGTTTCATAATTACCTTATCCCACACAAATCGTTTACCTGTAACGATTCACTACCCTTATGAAAAATCAATTACACCAGAGCGTTTCCGGGGGCGAATACACTTTGAATTTGATAAATGTATTGCTTGTGAAGTATGTGTTCGTGTATGTCCAATAGATTTACCTCTTGTGGATTGGAAATTTGAAAAGGATATTAAAAAGAAACAATTGCTTAATTATAGTATTGATTTCGGAGTTTGTATATTTTGTGGTAACTGTGTTGAATATTGTCCGACAAACTGTCTATCAATGACTGAAGAATATGAACTTTCTACTTATGATCGCCATGAATTGAATTACAATCAAATTGCTTTGAGTCGGTTACCAGTCTCCATAATGGGAGATTACACAATTCAAACAATTAGGAATTCTCCTCAAAGTAAAATAGACGAAGAAAAATCTTCGAATTCAAGAACGATTACTGATTACTAGGTACTCGGATTTTTTTGTTAGAAAAATCCAATAGTTTTTTACTAACTATAAACTATAAAGAAAAAAGAATAACTACTGCTTATTAAATGAGAGTAGATTTTCATGATGTGATTTCTAACTATACAATTTATATATAAATATCCTAATCCCTTTTTCCTTCCTTGAATCTTTTAGTTTTAATCAGTTCATGAAAAATTTTATACTATTAATTTCTTCTTATCCATAATGGCTTTACCTGGACCAATACATGAGATTCTTGTGCTATTTGGGGGATTTGTTCTTCTACTAGGGGGTCTAGGAGTAGTATTACTTACCAACCCAATTTATTCTGCCTTTTCGCTGGGATTAGTTCTTGTTTGTATATCCTTATTCTATTTTTTATTGAATTCCTACTTTGTAGCTGTCGCACAACTTCTTATTTATGTGGGAGCCATAAATGTCTTGATCATATTTGCTGTAATGTTTGTAAATGGCTCAGAGTGGTCTAAAGATAAGAATTTTTGGACTATTGGAGACGGGTTTACTTCACTCGTTTCTATAACTATTCCTTTTTCACTAATGACTACTATCTCAGATACGTCATGGTATGGAATTCTTTGGACTACAAGATCAAACCAAATAGTAGAACAGGGTCTCATAAATAACGTTCAACAAATTGGGATTCATTTAGCAACCGATTTTTATCTTCCATTTGAACTCATTTCCCTAATTCTTCTAGTTTCTTTAATAGGTGCAATTACTATGGCTCGACAATAAAAAATTCTTAGAATTTCAAATTAAAAAAATAACTAAAGAATAAAACAATTTTGATTTAGTAAAATACATCTACTGTCAACACAACAAATACTTTCTTTTCTCTTTTGTTGCGTAATTGTTCTATTCTAATTAATTGAATCGGTTCAATTCTTGTCCTCATATTGAAATGAATCGAGATTGATAAGGAGTTAGTTAATGATGTTTGAGCATGTACTTTTTTTGAGTGTCTATTTATTTTCGATTGGTATCTATGGGTTGATTACAAGCCGAAACATGGTTAGAGCTCTAATATGTCTTGAACTTATACTGAATTCAATTAATCTAAATCTCGTAACATTTTCTGCTCTATTTGATAGTCGCCAATTAAAAGGAGACATTTTCGCAATTTTTGTTATAGCCCTTGCAGCGGCTGAAGCAGCTATTGGACTATCCATTCTTTCTTCCATCCATCGTAACAGGAAATCAACTCGTATCAATCAATCGAATTTTTTGAATAATTAGATATAGAATTCTCTAAACAAAGGCGCATAGCATATATAATAATATGGAACATTAAGATAAGATTAATAAAATTGAGTCTTCTTTTCTTATTTTTATTTGAGAATACCCATTTTTGAAGTAGGTTATTTCAGAGTATTCTTTTTTATTTATTGAATTTTACATTTTTGCAATTGATTGATATTGCAATATTCGAATTGCAATAATTTATATTGCAAAGATAATAGCCAATTTATTGGCTAATTTGAATTAGTATGTAGAATTCGTATAATTATGACTGTTGAAGCCTTAAATTCAAGTCTATTGGTTCTTTTCACGCTTTCTCACAAACAGATTAAGAAATATATTGCATTATTTATTAAAGTTTGGATAAACCATTGGTTCGTCTGGTGTCTACAATACATATAGCTTATATCGTAGTAATTTCATTTTTACCAGATCGAAAATTGTTATGTTGAAAAGGAAAATTTCTAGATCCAATGTCACATTCTGTAAAAATTTATGATACATGTATAGGATGCACTCAATGTGTACGAGCTTGTCCAACAGATGTATTAGAAATGATACCTTGGGATGGATGTAAAGCCAAGCAAATTGCTTCTGCGCCGAGAACCGAAGATTGTGTGGGTTGTAAGAGATGTGAATCAGCCTGCCCAACAGATTTTTTAAGTGTCCGCGTTTATTTAGGGCCTGAAACAACCCGCAGCATGGCTCTATCTTATTGATACGTTACAAAAAACTCCACTTGAATCGTCTGATTCCTCTTTACCGAAGAAGCCTGTGCTCAAAATAATTGAGCATGGGCTTTTCTGGTCAAAATGTATCTTGTCTTTATTACTTTATCATGAGTTATTTTCCTTGGTTAACAATACTTGTCGTTTTGCCGATATTTGCAGGTTCATTTATTTTCCTTTTACCCCATAAAGGAAACAAAATCGTTAGGTGGTATACTATATCTATTTGTTTATTAGAATTCCTTCTAATGACTTATGCATTCTGTTATCATTTCCAATTAGAGGATCCCTTAATGCAATTAAGGGAGGATTCTAAATGGATAGATGTTTTTGATTTCCACTGGAGATTGGGAATCGATGGACTTTCATTAGGATCTATTTTATTGACAGGATTTATCACTACTTTAGCTACTTTAGCGGCTTGGCCAATTACCAAGAATTCTCGATTATTCTATTTCCTGATGCTAGCAATGTATAGCGGTCAAATAGGATTATTTTCTTCACGAGACCTTTTACTTTTTTTTATCATGTGGGAGTTCGAATTAATTCCTGTTTATTTACTTTTATCCATGTGGGGGGGGAAAAGGCGTCTATATTCAGCTACCAAGTTTATTTTGTATACTGCAGGCGGTTCCATTTTTTTCTTAATCGGAGTTCTGGGTATGGGCTTATATGGTTCTAACGAACCAACATTAGACTTGGAACGATTGATTAATCAATCATACCCAGCAACATTGGAAATACTACTTTATTTTGGCTTCCTTATTGCTTATGCTGTCAAATTGCCGATTATACCTCTACATACGTGGTTACCAGATACTCACGGGGAAGCACATTACAGCACATGTATGCTTTTGGCGGGAATCTTATTAAAGATGGGGGCATACGGATTGATTCGGATCAATATGGAATTGTTACCTCATGCTCATTATCTATTTTCCCCTTGGTTGGTAATAATAGGAGCCGTGCAAATAATCTATGCAGCTTCAACTTCTCTTGGTCAACGAAATTTCAAAAAAAGAATAGCCTACTCCTCCGTATCTCACATGGGTTTCATAATTATAGGAATTGGTTCCATAACCAACATTGGACTAAATGGAGCTATTTTGCAAATATTATCCCATGGATTTATCGGTGCTACACTATTTTTCTTAGCAGGAACGGCTTGTGATAGAATGCGTCTTGTTTATCTCGAAGAACTGGGAGGGATATCTATACCGATGCCAAAAATGTTTACTATGTTTAGTAGCTTTTCAATGGCTTCTCTTGCCTTACCAGGAATGAGCGGTTTTGTTGCAGAATTAGTAGTATTTTTTGGACTAATTACTAGTCCAAAATTTCTGTTAATCCCCAAAATGCTAATTACTTTTGTAATGGCAATTGGAATGATATTAACTCCTATTTATTTATTATCTATGTTACGACAGATGTTCTATGGATACAAGTTATTTCATGTTCCAAACGAAAATTTTGTGGATTCTGGACCACGAGAACTCTTTATTTTAATCTGTATCTTTTTACCAGTAATAGGAATTGGTATTTATCCAGATTTTGTTCTCTCGCTATCCGTTGACACGGTAGAAGCTCTCTTATCCAATTATTATCCTAAATAATATTTTTTTTAACTAGTTGGCTCTGCTCTATATTTCATAATGGAAAAACCAAAAAATTCCGAAAAAAGTAAAAAAGTCTAATTAGATCTATTTCGAATTTTTGCGAACCCCTTTGAACGTCTTTTCAAAGGGGTTCGCAAATCAAACAAAAATGGGAAAAAGCATTCATAAAATGAATGTTTTATGTTATGTAATCATTTAGATGGTAATGTAAATGAACCATAACTATGTAAACCTATTCCTAAAAGATTGATACCAAAATAGCAGATCCAAATTATAAGAAATCCTATCGAAGCTATAAATGCGGAATTCGTACCCTTCCAATTTGGATTTGTTCTACTATGTAAATAAATTGCAAATATGGTCCAGGTAATAAATGCCCAAGTTTCCTTAGGATCCCAATTCCAATAGGATCCCCACGCCTCATTAGCCCATACTGCTCCACAAAGAATACCTATGGTTAAAAAGGTAAACCCTAGACTAATAACACGATAACTCCAAGAATCCAAACGCGCAGTTAATTGGTATTTGTAATAATTTGGAAATGAAGGAAAAGGGGTGTTTTTTAAGGCACTTCTTTTTGCATAGAAATATTCAATCTCACTATTTTTAGAAAAAAAATCAAAATTTTTTCGAAATCTAATGATTAGAAGAGCAGAGGATAATAAGGATCCGCACAAAAGAGTTGCATAGCTTAGTAACATCATACTGACATGCATCATTAACCACTGAGATTGGAGAGCAGGTACTAGTATTGTAGATTGATGCATGTCAGTTAAAAGACCTGATGTGGCAAAGCCTTGCGTTAAAATAGTACTTGGCGTAATTATTGCGCTTAAATCATTTTTAGAGTTCTGTATCTTAGGAATAGTATGAAGAATATACAGAGCCCATGAAAGGAAGATCAATGACTCATATAAATTACTTAATGGAAAATGTCCCGAAGAAACCCAACGAGAAACTAAGAATCCTGTTATAGAGAAAAAAACAGCTATCATTCCTTTTTCTGAGGAATCACCCAATCCCCTAAGTTCACGAACTAATAAGGTTATCAAATGAATCGTAATCACAATTAAAATAGTTGAGAAAGAGATATGAGTTAGTATATGTTCTAAAGTTGCGAATAGCATAAGGAGAAGGTCCCATTACAAAATTGGAAATTTCGAATTGAATCCATTTTCTAATCTATTGTATTCTTTTTCGAGAATGCCGCCACTCGGACTCGAACCGAGATGCTTGAGCACTGCTTCCTAAGAGCAGCGTGTCTACCAATTTCACCATGGCGGCTAAGCTGAAATAATAGTTAACTTAAAAGAATAATAGTTATTTTATCTCGAATCGTCGAGATTGGGAGAATCGATAGAATTTAGGAAAATTTTAATTTCATCATTAAATCCAAAGAAAAGAGTTTTGTATTTAGAAAAGTTTCTAAAGTCAAAACTTATTAATATGATTTACCGGTCCTAAACCAATAATTTTGGATAAGATAGGTAGAAATTATAAATCCTATTATAAGAATACTCTACTTTTGATAATGGAATCCTCAAAAAAAAAAAAGGGGAGGATTCTATTATCAAAAGTTCTTTGATTTGATAGCAAAAAAGAATACTGAGGACGCAATATACCAAAACTTTTGTTCTATATAACAGAATAACAGAGGGATTAGTTCTAAGGATATTGTACCCAGGAATTCGACACATAAAAGTACATTTATTAATTAATCCAAATTATTCATTCATATGAAATAATTGGAATTTCTTTGAGACCGGTCAATTCAGATTATTCAAAAACCTGATTATTTGTTTGTTACCCAGAAAAACCTTTTGGTTTTGAATGCTCGTTGCCGTTCAAAAATGCTCTTGATTTTGCTAAGGAATAAGATTGTACTATGGAAAAATAAGTTTTTTTCTTCCAAATATTTTTACGAATACGCTTTTTTGACATCGAAGTACGCTTTTTTGGAACTGCCATTTTAAGGGGGAATTTGTTTTTTCTAGTTGTATGTGAAAGACATCTATTGCCGCAAATCAATCCTTCTTTCTGTTTTTTCTTAGTATTTATACTTAGATACTGAAAGATAATGAAATTTGAAATTATTTTTTACTTCATTTTGTCTAATGTGGATAAGACAAGAGTTTTTTGCGTATTTTTCATATATATTTTAGACTTTGTTTTAATAATATACAATAAATACAAAGATATATTATAGACAAGGGTTTTCTATTAAAATCAATTTATATATCAAATATACTCCATATATAAATCTAAGATATGAGGCATAAGCCCTCATATAATATGGGGAGATAAAACCAGGGTAAAATTCAAATAGTTAATTAAGTTAAGAAGCTATTCAAGAATTGAATTCCAGTCAAAATCAAAAAATAATTAGTCTCTTAAACAAGACATTCTAAAACTTGGATAATTCTAGTAATTAGAATTTCCATTTTATATGAAGTAAAGAATATTGTAGAATTTCCCATAATATAAAATTCTAATAGAACTGAATGAAATTCAATCAATCAGTTACGAAATAAGAGAACTATTTCATTTTAACAGAAAAAAAAAAAGAAGAGGAATAGAAAGTAAATTGATTCAATCTTTTTTTGTATTTTAATAAATATCTTTTTTATTTAATAACTAAATAACGAAATTCTTTGATTAACTTTTTGAATTTAAGCAATTAAATCCATTCTAAATTTTTGAATATTTTAATGAGACAAATTTTTTAAAAATAAGAATTCCAGTATTTTTTCTTATTCTTATTTTTTAATTCCTTCAGAAAGAAATAAGAATAGGTTTGGTGAATCGGAAACAATTTTATAGAAAAAAAAAAAAAGAACTATAAATTTCAACTAAAAATTGCTATTTCTTTTCTTATGGAACATACATATCAATATGCCTGGGTAATCCCTCTTCTCCCACTTCCACTTATTATGTCAATGGGGTTTGGGCTTTTTCTTATTCCGACAGCAACAAAAAATCTTCGTCGCATATGGGCTTTTCCTAGTGTTTTACTCTTAAGTATAGCTCTGGTATTCTCAGTTCACCTGTCTATTCAACAAATAAAAGGGAGTTCCATCTATCAATATCTATGGTCTTGGACCATAAATAATGATTTTTCCTTAGAATTTGGATACTTGATCGACCCCCTTACTTCTATTATGTTAATACTAATTACTACTGTAGGAATCTTGGTTCTTATTTATAGTGACGATTATATGTCTCACGATGAGGCATATTTGAGATTTTTCATTTATATAAGTTTTTTTACTACTTCCATGTTGGGATTGGTTACTAGTTCCAATTTGATACAAATTTATTTTTTTTGGGAACTTGTGGGAATGTGTTCCTATTTATTAATAGGCTTTTGGTTTACACGACCAATTGCAGCGAGTGCTTGTCAAAAAGCTTTTGTAACTAATCGTGTAGGGGATTTTGGTTTGTTATTAGGAATTTTAGGTTTTTTTTGGGTAACAGGCAGTTTAGAGTTTCGGGATTTGTTCAAAATAGCTAATAACTGGATTCCTAATAATGATATTAATTCATTACTTACTACTTTTTGTGCTTTTTTATTATTTCTTGGTGCAGTTGCAAAATCTGCACAATTCCCTCTTCACGTATGGTTGCCCGATGCTATGGAAGGGCCCACTCCCATTTCGGCTCTTATACACGCAGCAACTATGGTTGCTGCGGGGATTTTTCTTGTAGCTCGACTTCTTCCTCTTTTCATATCCCTACCTTTGATAATGAGTTTTATTTCCTTAGTAGGTACAATAACACTTTTCTTAGGAGCGACTTTAGCTCTTGCTCAGAGAGATATTAAAAGAAGCTTAGCCTATTCTACAATGTCTCAATTGGGTTATATGATGTTAGCTCTAGGTATAGGTTCTTATCAAGCAGCTTTATTCCATTTGATCACTCATGCTTATTCGAAAGCTTTATTGTTCTTGGGATCCGGGTCCGTTATTCATTCAATGGAACCTCTTGTTGGATATTCACCAGATAAAAGTCAGAATATGGTTCTTATGGGGGGTTTAAAAAAATATGTTCCTATTACAAGAACAACTTTTTTATTGGGTACACTTTCTCTTTGTGGTATTCCACCGCTTGCTTGCTTCTGGTCCAAAGACGAAATCCTTAGTAATAGTTGGTTGTATTCACCTTTTTTTGGAATAATAGCTTCTTTTACTGCAGGATTAACTGCATTTTATATGTTTCGAATATATTTACTTACTTTTGATGGGTATTTGCGTGTTCATTTTCAAAATTATAGTAGTACTAGAGAAGGTTCGTTATATTCAATATCGTTATGGGGAAAAAGTATATCAAAAGGAGTCAATAGAGATTTTGTTTTATCAACAATGAAGAGTGGAGTTTCTTTTTTTTCACAAAATATACCCCAAATTCCTCGTAATACAAGAAATGGGATAAGATTCTTTAGTACTAGTACTTCCTTTGGAGCTAAAAATACTTTTGTCTATCCTCGCGAAACTGGAAATACTATGTTATTTCCTCTTCTTATATTACTGCTTTTTACTTTGTTCATTGGATCCATAGGAATCCATTTTGATAATGGAGTAATGGATAATGGAACATTGGAGTTAACCATATTATCAAAGTGGCTAGCCCCTTCAATAAGCGAAAGTTCTAATTCTTCCATAAATTCATATGAATTTATCACTAATGCAATTTCTTCTGTAAGTTTAGCTATTTTTGGTCTATTCATAGCATATATATGCTATGGATCCGCTTATTCTTTTTTTCAGAATTTGAATTTTAAAAATTCCCTTGTAAAAGGGAATACCCAAAAGTTTTTTTGGGATCAAGTAAAGAAAAAGGTATACAGCTGGTCCTATAATCGGGGTTATATAGATGTTTTCTATACTAGGATCTTTATCCGGGGTATAAGAAGATCCGCGGAACTAACGCATTTTTTTGATAAAGGTGTTATTGATGGAATTATCAATGGAGTAGGTCTTGCTGGTTTTTGTATAGGAGAAGAGGTTAAATATGTAGGGGGAGGGCGCATATCGTCTTATCTATTCTTTTTTTTATGTTATGTCTCCTTGTTTTTATTCTTTTTTCTTCCTTAATTCATTATTCCATGAATTCCTCAAAACGAGGCTCATCAAAATGCAAAATCTAAGACTACTATAAGACTACTAATAAAATAAGAAAAAAATTCGAACGATTAAATTACTTCTCC